CGTAGGTTTATTTCAATAATATCTTTTCTTTCTATTCCGAATCCTGTGGATTTCTAGTAAGACTGAAAACGATAAAGAAAAAAATCAAATCGCACCATCTCTGTAATAGGTAAATGCCTCTTTTTCTCCTGAAGTTGTCGGAATTATTCGTAATAAGATATTGGCTACAATTGAAAAGGTCTTATCAATAAAATTTCCATTTATCCGCGATCTAGGCATAGTTAAAAATCCATTTGATTTGATAATTCTTCGCATTACCTCTCGTGGGAAAAGAATTCCCCCCAAAATAAGGAATTGAATTGTACAGTACGAAATAACATAAAAACAGACTCATTCTAAAAAATAGGATGCGGACAACCAACCCACTCAAATTCTACAGGAATTTTTGGAGAGAAATTTTTGAATCTGGTTGGATTTCATCCACAATGTAGTAGTATATCAATGAACAGAATAGTACTATTTCATCTAAGTGGACAAATCAAGGAATTTTTCCTACAGATTGGGATAACTCGAGGAGTTCGTTTTAATTGGATTATGATCCAAATAGGAAAAATCATCAATTTCATTATATGATAAAAAGAATATGATAAAGATAAAATAGAATTCGAAAATTTCAGGTCAGGTATGATTCCAAAATTTGTAATAGATCCATGAGGTGGAGAGTTGTTGTTGAAAAATATGAAAACGAAAAGAAGGGGATTTTTGAATTCCCATGAAACCGTCGATTGTATAAATATAACCACGGTCTAACTGTGATTATAGTATAAAATAGGAATCAATCCAGCAGACGATTCATTCCAACTCATTGGGTTAACTTGGTATAATATAGTAGAAAAAGATGGCTTCTTTACAAAAAAAAGTCTCTTTTTTTTGTTTTGAATGACTTTTTACAAAAAAAAGAGACTTTTCCTTGATGAAAAATTTTCGATTTTTTTTGATTTCTAATTTTAATAATAAATTATACCTATACTTCAATAAAATGAAGACTGCAATACTATAAATGACTCGCTATTCACTCGGTTTCTGGTTCATAATCATAGGATTCTATTCTGTAGGAGAGATGGCCGAGTGGTTGAAGGCGTAGCATTGGAACTGCTGTGTAGGCTTTTGTTTACCGAGGGTTCGAATCCCTCTCTTTCCGTACCTTCGCCTAATCTAATTCACAAATCTTACTGACCGTCATGTATCAAATCAAATAAGATAGATAATAGTATTCTAACAGCTAGAATTAATATAATATAATTGGATTGGATATTATTGTAATTTTTGTGGTACATAAATCGAAAAGAGTTGCCAAAGCATGAAAATATCCCCTAGACCCATTCTATTTATAATACATGAATTGGGAGAAAAATTAAGATCAGGCGCCTTACCTTAGTTCGATTTACTTCACCAAAAATGACAAAATTCTATGAATCTTTTTTTTGTTAGGTTCAAGTTTGGCGGGAATAATATTCTACGACTAGCAACTCATTGATTTTCAAACCGACCCATTTACTATCGATTATTTGATTGACGGATCCTTTATATTGGGATGAGTGAAGAGTTAAATGTTTTGGCAATTCCTCATGGGGGGATGAATCCATAAAATTTTGAATCAGAGCTCTGGATTTTTGTTCATCCCTTGTAGTAATAATATCTCGGGGTTTGCATCGATAACTTGGTATATCTACTATACGACCATTAACTAAAATATGCCTATGATTAACTAATTGTCGGGCTCCAGGAATGGTCGAAGCCATACCTAATCGAAAAAGAATATTATCCAAACGCATTTCAAGTAATTGTAGTAAAACCTGACCTGTTGACCCTTTCGCTTTTCCAGCAAGATGAACGTATTTAAGTAATTGTCTCTCTGTGAGACCATAATGAAAACGCAATTTTTGTTTTTCTTCTAGACGAATACGATATTGAGATCTTTTCCCGGAGCGCGTTTGGTTTCTAAGATCACTTCCGGGTGTCGGCCTTTTACTAGTTAGTCCCGGTAAAACACCCAGACGGCGTATTTTTTTGAAACGAGGCCCTCGGTAACGAGACATAAAGACTCCTTTTTTTGATTGAAATTTCTTTTTACAGAACAAATCTAAATTAAGACTGAACTAAACGATAAACGAAGCTAAATCCACTGAAGTACTGTAATTACAAAGAAGAATGAGATGAATTGTATCAATACCTAGACTTTTTTGTATATAGATCCGAAGTTAAGTTAGGTAGAGATCGAATTGCTCCAATCCAATTTTTATTCATAGTTGGGAGTTCTTACGCCATACATAATAGATCAGCGATCCTTGGAAAAAGGGGGTACGAAGTATTTTCAATATTTCTTGATTGCAAGCAGAAATTTTATGTAATGTAAAAAAAAGAGCAAAGAGAGAAAAGCCGGCTATCGGAATCGAACCGATGACCATCGCATTACAAATGCGATGCTCTAACCTCTGAGCTAAGCGGGCTCGTATCAAATAAATTTCACTGTGCATAGGATTTTAGTAAACTACAGGAATCTTAGCTATTGCATATTAATTCATAATGATATGATGAAGAGACTCTAATTTTCTTTTTTTTTTCTAATCAAATATAGAATAAAGAAATTAAATTCTATTATATAACAATTATATAGAATATACTATATATATTATCTATTTATAGGATCTCATTTTTCAAATTCCCTTTTTATTCAAAATTCAAGTAAATAGAAAGAATTTGTTATTATGATCTATTCGAATTATTTATATTTATTCATTTTTTTATTAATGTATAATGGGAATTTGAATGGATTAGTAGATCTATATTTTAGTTTCTAGTTTATAGTACGTACTTTATAGTACGTATAGAGTCTAATAACCCTAATTCTAATTAGACAGACAAAGGCGGCCCTAAGGAAAAGATAAGGATAAAATCCAGATTCTATATAATGAGACATTCCTCTGGTTTCATTCGGAAAGGCAGAAAATTAAGGCAAAAAAGAATCGATCGTTTGAGTATTCAAAATATCGAGGTAAAACTGAGAGTAAATAGAGGCATATATGTGTGGTATATATCTATCCATATTGAATTGCGGATACATCAATGATAGAATCGTTTTGTCGTTTTGTATTGGATTAAATCCAAACCCAGGTACTACGATATATGAAAGAAAATAGAAAAGAGATAAAAAAAATAGGAGGAGACAGAGACACTTTTTTATATAATATAGAAATGATTTCTATTCTATTATTCTATTTAAAGATTAAAGAATTAAATGTAAATGGCTCCAGAATAAATGAACGAAAGGAAAAAAGGGATGGCATCCCAACGAGATCCCGGTCTCAAAACGGGGGATATGGCGAAATTGGTAGACGCTACGGACTTGATTGGATTGAGCCTTGGTATGGAAACATACTAAGTGATAACTTTCAAATTCAGAGAAACCCTGGAATTAAAAATGGGCAATCCTGAGCCAAATCCTGCTTTCAGAAAACAAAAAGGGGGGTTCAGAAAGAAAAAAAGGGATAGGTGCAGAGACTCAATGGAAGCTGTTCTAACGAATAGAATTGACTGCGTTGATCGAGGAATCCTTCTATTTGAATTCCCAAAAGGATGAACTCATATACGTACGTACAAATACGTAATAAAATAGTAAAGAGGCGACCCAAATCTTTATTTTTTATGTTATATGCAAAACAAATAGAAAAATTCTTGTGAATCGATTCCGAGTTGAAGTAAGAATCGATCAATATTCATTGATCAAATCAGTTATTCTCTAACCTGGTAGATTTTTTAAAGAACTGACTGGTTGGACGAGAATAAAGATAGAGTCCCATTATACATGTCAATACCGACAAAAATGAAATTTATAGTAAGAGGAAAATCCGTCGACTTTTTAAATCGTGAGGGTTCAAGTCCCTCTATCCCCAATAAAAAGTTCGATCTACTCCCTACCCATTTTTCTAACTTTTTTATTTTTAGCGGTTCCACATTAGTTATGTTTCTCAGCCATTCGGCTCTTTCACAAATGGATCGGATTGTGGGAGAAAAGTTTTTCTCTTATGACAAGTCTTTTGATCTAGATATACTACAATATATATGCAAATCAACATCTATGAGAAAGGAATACCTATTTGAATCATTCACAGTTAACATCAATTTTTTTAGTTAAACTTACAAAGTTTTCTTTTTGAAGATCCAAGCCAAGACCAATAAATTACAGGGTTTGGGTAAGACTTTTTAATGCTATGCTTAGTCTATTTAATTAACTGACATATATCCAACAAGCCTTCGAAATAGTATGGGGATGGTGCAAAAGTCGGGATAGCTCAGTTGGTAGAGCAGAGGACTGAAAATCCTCGTGTCACCAGTTCAAATCTGGTTCCTGGCATGTGGCTAATATAATAACGGATACTAGTATATTATCATAGATTCGGTATACATATTCGATTCGTTCTTAGTCTAAATCCTGATACATGCTTAGAATTTGTGTATGATTCTTTTTGGTGTCTAGAGATAATATGCCCAGATTGTTTCGTTAGTTGGGGCGAGTAAGAATAAAGAGCATATCATATATCTAGTTAAATAAAGAAATAGATTAGGGTTCGTCTTCTTTTTTGTTTGTTCATGTGGTACCGCCTCTCGTTAAAAAAGAATATATATATAATATATATGATGAAGTTTTTTAGTTGGTTTAAAATGAAAAAGTCTATGGGGTTAGAACCCACCCCGTGGGAATAGATAAGATTCCTTTCAGATCAAAGTAAACAAAAAAGTAATCCAATCCTTTCTTTTTTCATTTCATATTTGTGACCCTCTCGAGTCCATATAAGCGACGTGCGCGGTACAAAGTTCATGTTGCAGAACTCTTTTTTGTTTGGTTCATTTTTTTTGTCCCGCCCATTCGAAAAAATATATATATGAAAAATTTGGGAATATCAACGAAGTCCCCTTTTTTTATTTTTTTTGGACATCCATAATACGAATGAGAGTCCAATAACTCTGTTTGATATAGAACAGAAACATAATGTAAAAAA